CCATTAATCGAAGGGACTTCCACAACAGCTAAGTCTAGAGGGAAATTATGAGCATTACGTTCATGCATTACTTCCATACCAAGGTTAGCACGGTTGATGATATCAGCCCAAGTGTTAATAACACGGCCTTTACTGTCAACTACTGATTGATTGAAATTGAATCCATTTAGGTTGAAAGCCATAGTACTAATACCTAAAGCAGTAAACCAGATACCTACTACAGGCCAAGCAGCCAAGAAGAAATGTAAAGAACGTGAATTGTTGAAACTAGCATATTGGAAGATTAATCGACCAAAATAACCATGAGCAGCTACGATATTATAAGTTTCTTCCTCTTGACCAAATCTGTAACCTGCGTTAGCAGATTCGTTTTCTGTAGTTTCTCTGATCAAACTAGAAGTTACCAAGGAACCATGCATAGCACTGAATAGGGAACCACCAAATACACCAGCTACACCTAACATATGGAATGGGTGCATAAGGATGTTGTGCTCTGCCTGGAATACAATCATAAAGTTGAAAGTACCAGAAATTCCTAAAGGCATACCATCAGAGAAACTTCCTTGACCAATCGGGTAAATCAAGAAAACTGCAGTAGCAGCTGCAACAGGTGCTGAGTATGCAACAGCAATCCAAGGACGCATACCCAAACGGAAACTCAGTTCCCACTCACGACCCATGTAACAAGCTACACCAAGTAAAAAGTGTAGAACAATTAGCTCATAAGGCCCACCATTGTATAACCACTCATCAACCGAAGCTGCTTCCCAAATTGGATAAAAATGCAAACCAATAGCTGCAGAAGTAGGAATAATAGCACCAGAAATAATATTGTTTCCATAAAGTAAAGAACCAGAAACAGGTTCACGAATACCATCAATATCTACTGGAGGAGCAGCAATGAAGGCGATAATGAAAACAGAAGTTGCGGTTAATAAGGTAGGGATCATCAAAACACCAAACCATCCAATATAAAGACGATTTTCAGTACTGGTTATCCAGTTACAAAAGCGACCCCATAAGCTTGTACTTTCGCGTCTCTCTAAAATTGCAGTCATGGTAATAATATTGGTTTATTCAATTTTCAAGGACTCCCAAACACTCATATTAACTATACTTATATAGGAAATGATATAGGAAATAGATAATAGAAGGCTTGTTATTTAACAGTATAACACAGATACTATGCTAATGTCAACCAATTACTAAAAAAGAAAAAGCATTGACTATATAACTATAATTAAGAACTAACTCAACAAAACTTGAAATGACAAAATAAAGTAAAGATTTCCATATGGGTTGCCCGGGACTCGAACCCGGAACTAGTCGGATGGAATAGATCTTTTTTCTTTTTACAATAGAAAAAAGAATCCTTCCCCAAATCGTGCTTGCATTTTTCATTGCACACGACTTTCCAGATGTATACATTTATAATTTATATTGTGAAACCAAAGATAAATTCTATGGAATGGGAATTCTTTAGTTCAAGTGGATTAAATTACCTGACTCGACTACGACATGTGCATTTCAGAATGGAAATTGGCCATTTATTTGATTTAAAATGTAAATAAATAATGGATTCATTTATTACATGCTGTTAGGGTGAATCATATTCTCACTTTTGAATCTATGTCATACATCTCTTACTATTAACCAAGTTATGAATACAGATAATATCAAAATACCAAATACGTGTTCGATGTGCTTGATGCAAAGAAAAAAAATGTTCTTCTTCTGTAAAAAATTCTTCTAATAATAAAGAACCCGCTTTTTGCAAAAAATTACGTACTGTACTTTTATGTTTACGCGCCAAAGTTCTAGCACACGAAAGTCGAAGTATATACTTTATTCTATATAAACTTCTCTTCTTTGAAGACCCACTATAATAATGTAGAAGATTTCTACATATACGGCTAAATCGATCAATAATATCACAATCGGATAAATAGGTCCAAGCTGGTTGACTAATAGGATGTCCAGATAAAGTACAAAATTTGCCTTTATAGAGCGATCCCATGATAGACATAGTTGGGGCTATGGTATCTAATTGATGACTAACATTATCTATGAAAAATGCATTTTCCAACGTTTTATTTCTTACCAACAAAGGAATTGTCAATACATTTGAAAGATAACCCAGGCAGTAAAAAGAATAGTTTACTAATTGATTTATATGTACCCTACACGATTGAGCAAAAAACCGAAAAAAGTATTGCCAGAAATAAACAAGGTAAAATGCCCATTTCGTTATCAAAAGAGGAATTCCTTTTGAAGAAATAATTGCTTTTCCTTGATAGCGAATATAATACATAATGGGATCCGCAAATAACCATAAAGTTTTTTGAAGAAAGCATCGATATACTATTCTCCATTGAAAGTGTTCCTTTTTTTTATAAAAAGTTATTCGTTCAAGAAAGATCCAAAAATGATTTAATTGTAAAAACGTTTCTTGTTTACGAAGAAATAAGAATCCAACTTCAAATTCATAGATATAATAATTATATAGAAAAAAAAAGAATCTTTTATTTTCTTTTAAAAAATAATAAATCTTTTCTTTTGAAGTAATCAAGCTTTTCCAATTGGAATACTCATTCAAAAAAAATCGTAATAAATGCAAAAATGCAATATCCTTGATCCAACTTTGAACATTGTGAACCAAAATTTCAAAATGAATAGGATAGGGTATGACTATATTTACTACATGGTCTAAATGCGAAAAATGATCTTCTAAAAAAGGAAATATAGAATGAATAGATCGTAATTGATTATATTGAAGTATTCCTTTTTTTGTTGGGAAAGATACTAAACGTTGCGAAAATGGAATCTCTGCAATAATTGCAAAACTTTCTAATATCATTTGAGAATAGAAAAAAAAATACAAATAATCTTTATACTGAAGGAATGGGGTATTCTGAAACTTATCATTTAAATGTTCCCAATAACCCGTTTGATAGATTTGAATAAGGAAACGTTTCAAAAGTACTGAGCTAAACTTTTTGTCACAACCAAAAATAAACATTTCTACGGATTCATAAAAAAAGGAACAATTAGTTAAACAATAATCATGAGCAAATACATAAACATACTCCTGAAAAATAAGTGGATATAAAATGTATTGTTGATGAAATTTATTCTTTTCTAGATATCCTTGTAACTTTTTCATTTTGATTTGAACCAGAGAAAAAGTAAAAAAAATGATGTTCTTGGTTTATAAAATAATACATAATGCAATACGGCGAGAAAAGAATAGAAATATTAATATTTAATAATAAATAAATAGAGTAGAGAAATTCCATTTCACAACCTAAAATAAACGGAGAGTCACATTAGTAGATATTGATATTCTTTATATTTTTTTAGTCTAATCTTAATCCCATTGGGATTTTTGGATTATATTCATTTGTGAATTTAAATCACAAAAGGTAAAAACTCCTTTATTTCTCCTTTATTTTTAAAACCCGATTGCTCTTTTGATTTTGGCTCTTTATCAATATACCTTTTTTTCTACACATATGTTTCCAATCCATAATCAAGAATAATTAGGATTTATTCAATCAAAAAATATTCAAAAAAATGATAATAAATAAAAAGTGAAATTAAAAGAATTCCTTTTCTTTTTTACTATATAGGTGCTAATCCATTTTTAACGTATTAATTAGATCGAGTAATCATTTCATTTTCAATTTATTCCAATTGAAAAAATAAGTTCGTTACTTTTTATTTTCTTAAGTTAGAGCCATAATAAGCTCTATCCATTTATTCACTAGACTATATTTAAAATGGGAATCCTTTTTCTTTGATTTTTTCTAATTTATAGAAACTACAAAACTTTTTGTAACTACAACACTTAGCAACTAACAATGTCAAAGAAAAAGAAATCCATTGATTTTATCACGACATGCTATTTTTTCCACTCATTACCTTTGAGGATCAGTCGTAGTCTTATAGACTCTACCAATAGTCTGGACGAATTCTTTTTCATCTAAATGTGTAAAAAATCATAGTCGCACTTAAAAGCCGAGTACTCTACCATTGAGTTAGCAACCCAGAGATATGTAATGTAATAAATAAAAAATAAAAATGATCAAATACAATGGAATTATAACAGAACGAATGAAAATAAACAATTGGGAAATTGAAAGAACTACTATTCTTCTTTTATGAAACATGAAATCCAATAATAATTTCTTCTTTTTATAAAAGTCAATGTCATACAAAAATCCCTCATTTTAAAGTATTTTAAAGTTAAAGATAGGATGAATTGAGAAAAAATTAGAATAAATAAGGATTCCTATGAAAAAATATATGGTAATATATGGTATGGATTCATATTTAATAGAGTGTAGATAAACCAATCTATTAACACTTGACCGAATTATAGTTGTTAAATAAATCATTGTCAATAGAAAAACACTAGTAAGAAAACCAATGGATTAAGTAAATAATAATAAGTGATATTGAATTGACACAAAAATAAAAAGAGAATCCATTATGAAATGTAAAAAGAAGAAAAACAAGTCAATTTCCAATCAATAAAAATAATCAATACAATAAATAATATAATAAATTTTTTTGTAGTTGATCAATTTCTATAACAAAGAGACAAATATGAAAAGAAAAAAAGGTGTGTAGATAATTCCATAATACGAATTATTCAAAATGAGTAAACTTTACTACTTTACTTAGTATTTGATTTTTCAACCAATTCACAATCATTTTGCTTATCTTTAAGCAATTCTGCCTTTCGTAAAATGTGAGAAACGGTTTCTGTAGGTTTAGCACCCCTTTTAAGGAAATGCAAAATAACAGGAATGTTTAAATAAGTCTCATTATTTATTGGATCGTAGAAACCTACTCTTTGAATATTTTTTCCTTCTCTTCGAGATCGAGCATCAATTGCAACGATTCGATAGACGGCTCATTGGGATAGATATAAATAAAAAGAAAGCCCCCCTTGGAAACGTATAAGAGGTTTTCTCCTCATACGGCTCAAGAAAAAAGGATTTTAATTTCTGTATAGAATTGAAATATAAAATCAACAACTAGGATTTTATTTTGCCCCCTTTATTCCTATTTACAGAAAAACCCATATTCATACTTATGACTCAAGTTAGCTTGAATTCTTTTTTAAAAAATCAAAAGATTTATAAATTGTTTGAGTCATCTCTAAACGCTTTTGCTTTTATTTGTCTTATCTCAATTTCTTTTTATCGCCCTAAAAATAACAAGGGAATTGTTCAGGAAATTAACAAAATTTTTTCCTTGTTATGAAATATTGTTTATTTAATTTGTTAAATCATTGGGTTTAGACATTCCTTCGAGGATTTTTCCTTTCAAAAAGCCAGCAACATACCTTTTGTATTTGTTTGTTCTTTTATCTAAATATCTAATCTAAATCAGATCTAGAATCTGAGAACCCTCTCATGTTATATATTTTTAAACTTTACTGTAATTCTATAGAAAATATATAAAAGGTATACTTACAAAGTTGGTCTAACTTATTCGTTTTAACTAACCCTAGACCCTTTCCCTTACTAAAATCCTTCTTCTCGAGCTTCATTATATATTGTTTACTTGCAACCACAGTACAAACAAGGTTACTTGAAGAATAAAATGTCGAGCCAAGAGCATCTTGATTCATATAGAAAATGGCGGATATACAAATCCACAGCCAATTAGTTCCTTCAAGTCGCACGTTGCTTTCTACCACATCGTTTCAAGCGAAGTTTTACCATAACATTTTTCTCCAATTTAATTGCAAGTTTTTATCGATATACCGATATACATATATAAATTATATATAATATTATATTATATATAATTTATATATATAATATAATTAGTTCATATCGATGGAATAATGAATAGTCATTGGTTCAATTAGTAGATTCATAAATTATGGATAAAAATAAATAAATAATAAATTCCATTTATTAATATAATGGAATATTAATATTCAAAAGCAAAGTAAAAATGATCCATTTCTCCAACATTAAGCCTTGGATGAGATTTTTACTAAATGGAAACCTAATATATTTTCTTATTTATAAGAATAAACCAATTGTTTAACAATTTATATTTCATTTATAATAAAGAACAATTTCTTATTTGATTTTATCATAAAGCATCTGGGACGGAAGGATTCGAACCTCCGAATAACGGGACCAAAACCCGCTGCCTTACCACTTGGCCACGCCCCATTTAAACGTTTCTTCAACACAAAGAAACTTTAATGGTTCTCTTGATTATTCGTCAACTTATTAACCACAGCAAAAATATGTATTTATTGCTAACATTCTACACATACAGATAATATAGAATCAACAAACGGAATTGATCATTACATGGAATTCCATTAAGATAATGTAGAATGCATGCAAATAGAAACCCGTGCACTTTTTTTCATTTCTCTTTTTTCTTATCATTAAAATAATCTTTTCTAATTCAATTTCAAAGAACAAAATATTTGTTATGCTTAATCTGTTTAGCTTAATCTGGATCTGTTTTCATTCTGTCATTTATCAAAATATTTTTTTCTTTGCTAAATTGCCCGAAGCTTATGCCATTTTCAACCCAATCGTTGATATTATGCCTGTCATACCTCTATTTTTTTTTCTATTAGCCTTTGTTTGGCAAGCTGCTGTAAGTTTTCGCTAAATCGTTATAAATGTATAATATATTCGATCATAAAATGACAAAAAAGAATAGATTCTTAATAAGATAAAAAGTCTTTTATGAAAAACCCTCCATTTGAAAATGGAAAAAAATCTATATTGAACAAACAAATCAAAAGAAAAGTGTAAAATGGTATATGTAAAAAGTGGTTAAATCAAAAAGAAGTGATCTATTTTATTTTTCAAAAAAAGTCTTGGAGATTTTATAATGCTTACTCTCAAACTTTTTGTTTACACAATAGTAATCTTTTTCGTTTCTCTCTTCATCTTTGGATTCTTATCTAATGATCCAGGACGTAATCCTGGGCGCGAAGAATAAAAATAAAGAATTTGTCGCTTTTTTAACAAATTTGTATTTTATATTTCATACACTAAGCAAAAAGAATCCAATTCTTTCCACTGAATTATTTCCAGTAAAAAAAATAATCAAGGAAGAACGGAAAGAGAGGGATTCGAACCCTCGGTAAACAAAAGTCTACATAGCAGTTCCAATGCTACGCCTTGAACCACTCAGCCATCTCTCCTAATATGAAATGCAAATTTTTTCCTTAATATCGATTGTAATTCAAATAGCAACGTATATAAACATCCATTATCAATTCGATTAATTCTTAATCAATTGAATCTTTTATCTATTTATACTATACAATATGAATATCAAACGATGTCTTCTTTTCTTATTGGTATTTATATACCTCTTCTTAACATTTGTTCAGAATCTAATTGTTACTATTATTACTAACATATTTATCTTGATTTTATATATTATTGTAATTATATTACATAGATTGAAAATAATCTAACTCATTCATTCCTATCATATTAA